GGGAATTTTGGTGCATCTCCATCTAAACAATCCTGACAAAAAAGACATCCAAGTTTTTATAAATTGTCCAGGTGGATGGATGGTATCCGGAATAGCTATTGCTGATTTGATGGAAACAGTGCAACCAGATGTACAGACAATATGCGTGGGAACAGCCGCTTCAATGGCAACTTTTATTCTCCTATCAGGAGAACCGACAAAATGTACAGCATTCCCTCACGCTTGGCGCCAATGAGTCTTTTATTTGATATTTGAGAAAAAAAAAAAAGAAGACTATGCCTTCGCCATATCAATATTAAGCAATAATAGCATGGCACTTCGAATTCGATATGCGAAAGCGAAAATTTTTCAAAACCATTCGATTATGTATCGAAAGAGTAGTATGAGAAAATAAATGGGTATTTCCGATTTTATCTGATCTATCAGGAGCCTATTTCAGCGTCACAAACCCTTTTTGTTTTTACATTTTTACACAGGAAAGTTTTTTACAACCTTTATGGTACTAAATAGCATTAATTAATATTAATATAGGAGTAAATTTAAATATGAGGAAAAAAAAAAAAAGAGCTATTTGCTTTTTCTTATGCTTATACTTCTATAAGTATATAATAATAATTATTATATATAAATAATATATATATAATATATATATAATATAAGCATTTACATTTGATATATAAGCATTTACATTTGATATATAAGCATTTACATTTGATATATAAGCATTTACATTTGATTTGTTTGATTTGAAAAAAAAAAAGAAACTTTGGGATTGCTGAATAACACACGAAATAATAAAGCAACGGAACCATCATAGTATATAGTATTTTTTAACTACTCAAAAAAACGGAAGGGTGGTTATTGGATCATTTACCGATCTAGGTCTGATAGACCTTCTCCATTTTTCTCTTTCTTCGATGGAAGGTAAAAACCAATTCCATAGTAGAGCCGTATGCAATACGCAAAAGATGCCTGTACGGTTGTTCAATCTTTGTTTTTTTTTTATTCCTCTCGTCTTATCGTACGAGATAGAGGAACCTTTTATTATGTTATATCATCAGGGTAATGATACATACACCTATAGGTGATATTTGTCCTAAGACACTATCGGGAGACTATGTCCTGGAATTGGAGGAAGTAGCGAGGTTGTACACGCGTGTCCTAGAGAAATATACAATCAGAACGGGCAAAACTCTACCTGTTATACTGAAAGACATGGAAAAAGTTGTCTTTATGACAGCAGAAGAAGCCCAAGATCATGGAATTATTGATGATATACTTTTGAACGAAGATAAATATTGGGAATGGGAAGAAGATGTATATTAATTAATATAGAATGAAAGTAATCTAGAATATAAGTAATTCATGATCGAATATAAGTAATTCATGATCATCGGGTTAGGATTGATCTAAACCAGCTCATTATATATATGATTCAACATGCCGACTATTAAACAACTTATTAGAAACACAAGACAGCCAATCCGAAATGTCACAAAATCCCCCGCCCTTCGGGGATGCCCTCAGCGCCGAGGAACATGTACTAGGGTGTATGTGCGACTCGTTCCGATCATGGACTAAGACAAAACAGAGGAAACAAGTTATTCCGGTATAAGTGATCGGTTAGGATAGAATGGAGTTTTTTTCTCCATTCTATTCACTATCTTACTTAAAAAAAAAAAAAAGAATCTCTTATAATATATATCCTTTTATTGTTATTGTGTATCAAATTTATGGTTTCCGTTGGTGCAAATCCAACCACCTCCATTTGCAATTTAAGATGAGAAAGATTTCCCCATTGGTAGCAAATGCTTATCCATTAAGCAGGGAAAATTCTATTTCTAAAAAGCCGAAAGATTATGCCCTTTTTCTTGCAAGAACGGACTAAGAGGGTCAGCTCCCCAGCTAATCTTCACTTCATACTTAAATACCGTTACTGTATAGTTAGATTTCGTTGTGAAAGACTTTTTACTAGCTATTTCATGGGTAGAGCCAAAGAGTGTGAACTGTACAAGTTAACAATAGCATTGATTAAATGAGAGAAGGGGCTCCGGTGTATAGAGAGGACCTCGCCGTTTAAGAAGTAACCATAGAAACGATGGAATCCACTATTTCTTTATCCATTTCTATTTAATTGAATATGTTTTTTTGATACCTAGTATCAATACAATTTATTATTTCGAGGTTAAATGCTTAGAAATAAAAAAAATAGTGGTTGGGAAGGTTATAGTAGCAAAAGCCATTGGAATCTTTTATTTTATACATTGGAAAAATCCGTTTTTTTTTAATACACTAGTAAAGGAAAAAGAATAACTGAAAGAAAAGAAATCAAATAGTTATTCATCAAAGTTTGATTTATTCAATGACCAGAATTAAACGAGGATATATAGCTCGGAAACGTAGGACAAAAATGGGTTTTTTTACATCAAGTTATCGAGGGGCTCATTCAAAACTTACTCGAACTATTACTCAACAGAAAATAAAAGCTTTTGCTTCGGCTCATCGGGATAGAGATAGGAAAAAAAGAGATTTTCGTCGTTTGTGGATCAGTCGAATAAATGCAGTAATTCGCGAGAATCAAAAAAAGATATACTATAGTTATAGCAGATTTATGTATAATCTGTACAAGAGGCAGTTGCTTCTTAATCGTAAAATACTTTCACAAATAGCTATATTAAATAAGAATTGTCTTTATATGATTTCCAATGAGATCATCAAAAATTCCCCGGAGACTGAACTCCGGGAAGGTAGAGTAGAGATTTGTATGATAAAATAGAATCTTATGATAAAGTCGTCAAAATGAGCAACTACGTTCAATAAAAAAAGATTTCTTCTTCTTTTCTTTTTTTTCACCGATTCTCTTTTTTCTTACACACAACACGATAAAAAAAATTGGATTGTCGTAGTTTTCGAACAAAACATCAATCCACGTTTGATTTGAGTTTTGATTGGAATTTGAATCCAATTGAAGAGTAATCCTATTTTCTTTTTTTTTTTTTAAGACCTGTAGTTCTAGTGGCCGACTTTCTTTTTTCAAATTGTTTTTCATTATTAAGAAAAGGTAACGAAGACAAAATACGAGCTTGTTTTATAGCAATCGTAATTAATCGTTGTTGTTTTAAGGTCAATCTATTCACCCGTCTAGATAATATTTTTCCCTGTTCACTAATAAATCGACTAATTAAACTCATGTTTTTATAATCAATTCGATCCCCCGATTGGATCCGGGGCAAACGTCTACGAAAAGATCGCTTGGATTTAAGAAAAAGTCGCTTAGATTTATCCATAGTTTGTTTATTCCTTATCGTTAAAATATAAAATAGGATTTACTTTGTTTCTATTTTTTTTATTCTTATATTTTTTATTTTTTTAATAATGTTTTTAATTTTTTTGTTTTTAAATATATTTCAATATATATATAACATATAATTATATGTTATATAATTATATGTTATATATATACAATCTCTTCTATAATTTAGAACAATATGAAAAAATATATAATTTTTCATCTTCCTTCGAGGGGTGACACACAAATGATCAATTTTCTCTATTTCTTTATCTCCCCGTGAATCGTATGTTTGCAACAACAGGGACAGAATTTTCTCAATTCCAATCGACTAGGCGTATTGTGTCGATTCTTTTGAGTAATATATCTGGAAATACCCGTTGATTTCTTATTAACACTGTTTCGAACACAACTGGTACATTCCAAAATAACCCCTATTCGAATATCTTTACCTTTGGCCATGAACCTCCTTTGTGTTTTTGATTCACTTAACTCTTCTATTTTACGATTCGAAGCAAAAAAAAGGAACAAAAAATAAAAATAATAGAAGTTGCTAACTCGAAATCCCATTATGAAGGATCTCGTTCCAATCAATAATCAATATAGTCAATATAATATAAGTTATAAGTATAGTAATGATAAGTATAGTAATAATTAAGTAATACAATGATTTCTAACTATATTTAGAATCACAGTACAGTATTTCTGTTTTCATTTAAGTATCCTATATGATATTCTTGCCCCGCCTTAGCCATTCCATTTCTATTTTTGGTCTCACCCTATTATTTAATAGATTAATAGAAATGGAATTGATTATAAATTTATGAATTTCTTATTAATTAAATTCAATTGAAGCCTGGACCGAATTCCGAGTTTCACTGAGGCCGAATCCAATTGGATTCTTTCTCTTTTCTAACTTCTAAAAAAAAAGAAGGAGAAGGGGGATTAATCACAGATATTTGATTGTATCTCTAATCTTCTTCACCCCTTCCCGTGTCAATAACTAGAATGAAAAAAAGGGAAATATCAATGCATCCGGGAATAAACGATTGATCTCTATCAATAGACCTGCTAAAGCACCAAACCATAGAGTACTTACCACTGGTGCCACGGAGAGATATGTTTTTAGATCTCGCATTTAAAATCCTCCTTCTTGATTCTTAATTCTTATTCTTTATTATATTAGAATTTGTAATACATAATTACATATATGATCAGATGGTTATTTAATTAATAACGACTTGTATTTGTACGCAAAATTCTTAATTCAAATTGAAATGTATAACGATTCATTAGATATTCTTTCTTTTTTTTTTTTAACAAAAAAAAGAGGTCCGTTTCTTCTCTGCCCGAGCATTCTCTAAAAATATTCATTTTTTTTGTTAGGCGGATTTCAGATGTATATAAGTCTTTTATTATTATTATAATATATGTTATACAACTTTTATTATTATTATAATATATGTTATACAATATGAAACTAAAAAGATGAAACTAAAAAAAAAATGGCAGGATAATTTATATATATCAACCAAAAAATCAAGATATGGAAAACAAGACAAAGATTCTTTACAATGACACTGTAAACCAATTGAAAGGGATGTAGCGCAGCTTGGTAGCGCGTTTGTTTTGGGTACAAAATGTCACGGGTTCAAATCCTGTCATCCCTATCCCTAACTATTACCTATCTTATGAGCAGTAACAAGGGATC